TACCTTGAACCGGTAAAAATAAAATATAAAGAATTAAGTAAGATTCAAAATGCTTTCTTTATAAAGGAAGAAAGATTCTGATTTATTTGATTGATATCAGTAGATCAAATGAGTTCTTCATTCATTCATTGAATGATAAATGACTACAAGCGAAGGAGATACACGATTTAAATAATGGAAAATCCAATATTTCACAATTGTATCTAGAATAACTGGAAAAGTGGAAACAAGACCAGATATAATTTGATCGTTATGAGCCAATCCAAAATCGTTGTAGAACGAACCAATTATTAGTTCCCAACCATGAGTCGAGTGAAATCCAATCCATAAATCAGTAACTAAAAGAATCGAAAAAGCTTTTATTGTGTCACTTAAGTTATAGAGGAATTCCTGAACCCAAGAATTAAGAATGACAAGTTCCTCATTACCCAAAATAAAATAACCACTTAGAATAGCGAAAGAGATTATATTTGTCGAGAAATGCAAAATGATATGGAGATGATATTCATTGTGTGTTTTGACCAATTGTATCGTTTCCTTGTGTATTCCTATACGAAGTTTTTGTATATGTGTCTCCGGGTACTCCTTTATCATTTCGTCCAACAGAAAGAGTTCTTCTAATTCTATGAATCTTTCTAGAACGTTTTTCTCTTGAATATCATTCAAGAGAGTTTCGGATTGCCAGGTATTCCACCAATTAGTAACCCAAAGTTCCAGACATTTATTAAATGAGAGAGAGATCCACCAGGGCAAAAATACTATAGATACAAGATATGGGAAAGAAGGCAATGCTTTCTTTTTTTTCATTTTTTATCTGTGAATTTAATTGTTAATGAACCTGCTTCATTCGTTGACTCTATATGATATTTCTCTGAAGCACGAGTTCTATAACAAGGTATTGAACCTATGGGTCTATTCATTCCAATTTTTGTGTAAAAATTGAGTTTAGTTCTTGGATCTAGAAGGAATATAGAAATGGGATAAGGGTCCGTCCTTTTCGGATAAAAATGCAAAATCAATATTATTCCCAGATATCTCAATTGGGCAAATTCGAAGCAATTTCATCTTCATTTGTTCCTTTCTATGAATACTCGAAAACCCACTTAAAATAACGAATCGGATTTCGAAACGAAAACCCCCCTCAGTTAATTATTTCGAAATGTTTCACCGTCTAGCCACAACCAAGGAAAAAAAAGGTATCATCAAAATTTTGGGCCTAAAAAGATGAGATGAATTCCGTATTACGAAATACATGTTCGGATATATTTGATGAATCCCTACTTATTAGATTAGCCTTTTTTCTAGTAGAAATTTTCTAGTAGAAAAGAATTGAGTTGGGATCCATACGCATACGAAATACTTTTGGTATACAAATGGTATACCAAAATTTCTTCTTTTCTTAATTATAGTATAGTTTATTATAGTTATTCCATATATGCCCTCCTGCTTTTTTGTTTTATTCTATGGGATGGGAGTCGCCACGACAAAGGAAGGAGGAAATAGAATAATCTAACATGTTTTGTTCGAATGAACATTCCAAAAAGACTTCAATTGTATTAAAAAAGGAATTAGCAAGTTCCTTCCCCCATGCCGAGAAAACATTTATTCTTTATTGTGTTCAATTCATTTCAAAATACTTCAATTGGTACGCGCAAGAAATAGGCCAATTCGGCAGCTTTTTGTTCAATTTCTCGTGGAGTAAAATTCTCATCAGTACGAGTCAAGGGAATGGCCCCTTGACCTCTGATTTCCATATAAAGGACACGACGAGGATAAAGACCCTCTTTAACCTCAATTCTGATTGATTGGATATCTCTCATAAGGAAGCGAAGGAAGATGCGACGATTTATTCCAGGAAATCCCCAACGAAAAATGCACACAATTCCTTCTTTTATATCGAATCGGTCATAACCACTACCTACATTCCACAAAATGGTGCACCACAAATAGGAGCTAACGAATAGACCTGCGATCCCGTAAAAAGACATCACGATTCCTTGTGGAAAAAAAAGAATTTGCTGAGATGGAAATACGGATATCAAATTCCTACCAAGATAACTGGAAGTTCCAACCGCTAAGAATCCTAGTGAACCTAAAAAAAGGATACAGGCCCAGCAAAAATTACTTGTTTTTCGAGACCCCCTTATAAGTTCTATCCATATATGTTCTGATCGCCAATTCATACTATACTAGATCCAGTTGCATTCGATTGGAATTGAGAGAATAACCCAAATTTGACTTTACCTTTCTTGATCCCGAAGTAACTTTCATCAACTAGCACTATTCTGATGTGGAGTAATTGGTTAGATACATTGACTTTCTATTAAAAATATTTACTGATCCGTTCCGTTTTTAACCAGCTATACCCTGCATATATATACATGCATTTATGCAGATATCATGTATCCGCATGCATAACAGTTCTTTCATTTGTGTGTGGAAAGAACCACCTATCGTACCATATTGCACTAAATAAATATCTGTATTATGATACAGTGTTGAAATAAATTGATAAGATTTGGTCCCATTGGATCTAGACAATCTTATTTTTTTGGACATGAAGAGATAAAGAAGCCATTGCAATTGCCGGAAATACTAGGGCCACTAAAGGCACAAAAATAGAGGGTAAGTTGAGATCTGTCATAGAATGGGTGCCTCGATTTAATATTTGTATCTATATATTTGTATCTATTAGAAAGATATCTTATGATATGATAAGTATATCTATTATAAGTAATATTAAGTAATATTGACTATTGTATTTTATATAATATTTTATATAATATTATTTTTGAATAATAATATTCAAAAATAATATAATACTACTAAGTATATATAAACAATTAAGTAAATATAAAAATACTATTTTAATTTAATATTAAAATAGTAATAAAATAAAAAAAAAAGAAAATAAAAAAAAGGATAGAAAATAAGTGCAAAAATGTATAACTAAATTAAGTGTACCTATTCATCTTTCTACACGAATATAGATAGGATAATCTTCTTTTACAAATTTTATTATTCTTCTTCTCCCATCCTTATGTTCTTTCTATCTTTCTTTCTAATCTAATAAGGAGTTTCTTATTAAAAAGGAGTTTTCTTATGAAAATTAAGTTCATTATGAATTCGCGACTCTAAATAATACGATCCAACAAACTGGGATTCATAGTAAAAATGCGATAGATATAGAAATTATTTTATTCCATTTCCATATTTGATATTTCTTTTTATTTTGATATTTTTTTTTTCATTATTGTCTATCTTAATTAATACGTAAGATAGCCAGATAAAATTCTTTTTATTTCCCCAAATTAGAATTCCTCGGAAAGAGAAATTCACTTTTTTATTTTATCCTGTTGGTAGAGGTTCATAATACCTAATCATGAATAGGGGTAAGATAAAAAATAGATCTGGATCTGGAAGAAAAAAAAAAATTATCCGAAACTTCTGACTCTTACTAGAAAGTGTAACTTATATCACCAAAGAACATTTTTCTTAGTTTTTTTTTTATTACGATGAACTAAATACTTGTTCGCTACAAATAAAATAACTGAATCTAGTGCTATACTTTAATTTTTGGAATTTTGATTCAAGGGAAAGAAACCATGGAGCTGAAATAACTCACTTAGAACACCTTTTAAAGGATTACGTGGTACGATTGGGTCGAATAAGCCTTTATGGAATAAATACTCAGCCGCTTGTGAACCATCGGGTACTGTCTTATTCAATGTTTGTTCAATTACTCTTTTACCCGCAAATGCAATGTACGCATTAGGTTCAGCAATAATGATATCTCCCAACATACCAAAACTGGCTGTTACTCCACCGGTTGTAGGAGATGTAAGGACTGATACATAGAATAACTTTTTAGTGGATTGGTAATCATATGAAGCAGAAGATATTTTAGCCATTTGCATCAAGCTCAAACTTCCTTCTTGCATGCGTGCTCCTCCAGAAGCACACACAATAATGGCAGGTAGAGATCGATTAGTAGCATACTCAATCAAACGAGTGATTTTCTCACCTACTACAGATCCCATACTACCTCCCATGAATTGAAAATCCATAACCCCAATTGCTACGGGAATACCGTTTAGTTGACCTATGCCTGTTTGAACAGCTTCAGTTAAACCTGTCTTTCTTTGATAAGAATCGATACGATCTTTATAAGGTTCCTCTTCTGAATGAAATTGAATGGGGTCCATAGAAACCATATCTTCATCCATAGGATCCCAAGTGCCCGAATCAATCGAAAGTTCGATTCTATCTGAACTACTCATTTTCAAATGATATCCACACTGTTCACAAATATTCATTTTTGACCTAAGAAGTTTTTTATAATTTAATCCATAACAATTTTCGCATTGAACCCATAAATGTCTGTATTTTTTATTTATATCGAAATCATTAGATCTTCCTCTTATATTGAAATCACTGCCATTAGTACGAGTTCTTATACTACAACTTCCACTTTCACTACCACTTACATTTTCAGTACAAATGAAACTATAAATGTAACTGTCACTGTAATTGTCAGTACCACCTGAAATGGAACTATTAATACTGACTTCAAAACGAAGATAACTATTAATGCAACTATTAATGTGATTAGTCCAACTAGATTGAGTATCATACATGTAATGATAATAGTAGTGATTGTTTCTCTTAGACCCCCTATTCAAAAAACTAGAAAAAAAACCTTCTAATTCACTCAGAAAAGAACTATCATTGTCAATCTCAAAACTATGATTTTCAATATCAAAATATACGGAATAATTGTCACCATTACTATCCCTAACTAAAAAAGTGTCATCAGAGATCAAACTCCAAATATCCCTGATACCAAATAAATAATCAACATTACTGAAACTATAACTAACACTATCACTCCAATTTTTCTCCGTATCATTTAGAAGGGGTTCATCACTTCCACTGGTATGGCCAATAGCATCAAGACTTTCCATTGATTTACTTAAACCATACCTATGTTCTAACTTCTC